AATGGATACTTTGTAATCCAGTAATTACCCTTCGTTCTATTAATTGAATTGCAATTAAACTCGGCCCAATCTTTTACTAAAAAGATTGAGCCGAATACAATACAAAGATACTATTGGATACTATTGTATATATTTGTATATATTTTTTAGCGTATATATTTTTGATTAGATTTCTTTTTTATTTTATATATATTATATATTTATATTTATTTATATATAGAATATATATATTCTATATATATCTTTTTTATTTTTATTATTTATTATTAATATTAATTATTTTGTTTATTTATATTATTTTATTATTTTATTTTGATTTTCTATTTTATAGATAACTATTTATCTAGATATACGAGATCAAAAATAAAAAATAGAAGACGAAACAACTTTAACGTTTCTATTGTTAAGTTGGATGCACAATTAATCCTATGGATCTTTAGGATTGGTGTATTCTTTTATATTTCGTAGGTTTGGATCCTGGGTCGAGCTAAATATCACAACTCTTGTTACCCATCCTGTATATTGTCCTTTCCTTTCGTTTCGTGTTGGAATAGAAACTTATTAGTATTTAAGTAGACGAGATTTTACGAAAAAAGTTCTTCAGATTCATAGGAGAGAACAACTATTTCGTTTTTTGATGTGAATTTGACACAACTGGGGGTAAACTACTAAATAAATTAAATAAATTGTTTATGTTTATTTGTATTTTATTTTTTTTTATTAAATTTCAATATTTTTTCAATTCTATTTCAATTCTATAATAATAATAGAATTGAAATAGAAAAGAGTTCCAGCACATATAGTGACATATCATATATAGTGAAACGATACTCTGGGTTCTCAAGAAAAAGAATCGTTTTTTTTTTTTAATATCCACTCATTCGTTATTATTATTATTATTAGTTAATAATCCTAGTGATTGGATTTATATGCTTATTGTGATAGGAAATGAGATATTCAAAAGATATCTTTCATCGAATAACTATTCATCTAGTGTATTCTCATGTAAATAGAGGCAAGAAAGCTCTATGGAAAAATGGTGGTTCAATTCGATGTTGTTTAATAGGGAGTTAGAATACAGGTGTGGGCTAAGTAAATCAATGGATAGTTTTGGTCCTATTGAAAATACCAGTGTAAGTGAAGACCCAATTCTAACTGATATGGATAAAAACATTCAGAGGTGGAGTGATAGTGACAATTCTAGTTACAGTAATGTTGATTATTTAGTCGGCGTTGAGAACATTCGGAATTTCATATCTGATGACACTTTTTTAGTTAGGGATAGTAATAGGGACAGTTATTCCATATATTTTGATATTGAAAATCAAATTTTTGAGATTGATAATGATCATTCTTTTCTAAGTGAACTAGAATGTTTTTTTTATAGTTATAAGAATTTCAGCTATCTGAATAATGTATCTAAGAGTGACGATCCTGACTATGATCATTACATGTATGATACTAAATATAGTTGGAATAATCACATTCATAATTGCATTGACAGTTATCTTCGTTCTAAAATCTGTATTGATGGTTACATTTTAGGTGATAGTGATAAATACAATGACAGTTACATTTCTAGTTACATTTGTGGTAAAGGCAGAAATCTTAGTGAAAGAAGGAATTCCAGTTGCACGAATGCTACGAGTGATAGTGCTTTAACTAGAAGAGAAAGTTCTAATCATCTAGAGGAAATTCAAGATTTAGAGGAAACTCAAGAGAAAACTCAAGATTTAGAGGAAACTCAAGAGAAAACTCAAGATTTAGAGGAAACTCAAGAGAAAACTCAAGAGAAAACTCAAGATTTAGAGGAAACTCAAGATTTAGAGGAAACTCAAGAGAAAACTCAAGAGAAAACTCAAGATTTAGAGGAAACTCAAGATTTAGAGGAAACTCAAGAGAAAACTCAAGAGAAAACTCAAGATTTAGAGGAAACTCAAGATTTAGAGGAAACTCAAGAGAAAACTCAAGATTTAGAGGAAACTCAAGAGAAAACTCAAGATTTAGAGGAAACTCAAGAGAAAACTCAAGAGAAAACTCAAGATTTCAGACATTTGTGGGTTCAATGCGAAAATGAAGATTGTTATGGATTAAATTATAAGAGACTTTTTAAATCAAGAATGAATATTTGTGAATACTGTGGATATCATTTGAAAATGAGCAGTTCAGATAGAATTGAACTTTTGATTGATGAAGGTACTTGGAATCCGATGGATGAAGACATGGTTTCGGTGGATCCCATTGACTTTAATTCAGACGAGGAACCTTATGGGCCACTTTCACTTTCTGAGGAACCTTATTCTGAGGAACCTTATGGGCCACTTTCTGAGGAACCTTATTCTGAGGAACCTTATGGGCCACTTTCTGAGGAACCTTATTCTGAGGAACTTTCTGAGGAACCTTATTCTGAGGAACCTTCTGAGGAACCTTCTGAGGAACCTTCTGAGGAACCTTCTGAGGAACCTTCTGAGGAACCTTCTGAGGAACCTTCTGAGGAACCTTCTGAGGAACCTTCTGAGGAACCTTCTGAGGAACCTTATGAGGAACCTTATAAAGATCGTATTGATTCTTATCAAAGAAAGACAGGATTAACTGATGCTGTTCAAACAGGAACAGGTCAACTAAATGGTATTCCCGTAGCAATTGGGGTTATGGATTTTCAGTTTATAGGGGGTAGTATGGGATCCGTAGTAGGTGAGAAAATCACCCGTTTGATCGAATATGCTGCCAATCAATTTTTACCTCTTATTCTAGTATGTGCTTCTGGAGGAGCACGTATGCAAGAAGGAAGTTTGAGCTTGATGCAAATGGCTAAAATATCTTCTGCTTTATATGATTATCAAGTAAAAAAAAAGTTATTCTATGTCTCGATCCTTACATCTCCTACTACTGGTGGGGTGACGGCTAGTTTTGGTATGTTGGGGGATATCATTATTGCCGAACCCAATGCTTACATTGCATTTGCGGGTAAAAGAGTAATTGAGCAAACATTGAATATAACAGTACCTGAAGGTTTACAAGAGACTGAATATTTATTCCATAAGGGCTTATTTGATTCAATTGTACCGCGTAATCTTTTAAAGAGCGTTCTTAGTGAGTTATTTCAGCTCCATGCTTTCTTTCCTTTGACTCCAAATTAAATGAAGTAGAGCTTTAAATTATTCAATTTTTTTATCATTTATTATTATTATAATTAGTATAATTAGTAATAAAATAAATATATAAATATAAATAAATATAAATAAGAATATTAATATAAATAGAATTCAAAAATATAATTAAATAAAATAGAATTCAATATTCAATATAATAATTATAATATAATTATACTATTCTAAAATTCATTCTAAAATGAATATTCAATATTACTATTTTTTTTTATTCTATTTCAAATTAGAATTCTAATTAATATTGAATTTATATTAATAATTTAATAATTTATTATATATACTCATACTCATTTAGATATACTTAGTAGAATTCTATATAGAATTCTATTCTATATAGATTTCTATATAAAAATCTACTTTGTATAAGTATATATGATATGAATTCTAGTGATTCAAAAATCTCTTTATAACAATATAAAAATAGAAAAATAACAGGTAAAAATCTTAATAGAACAATAACAAAAAACTAAAAAAATAACAGGTACAAATATTAAATCGAGGTACCCATTCTATGACAACTCTCAGCAACTTACCCTCTATTTTTGTGCCTTTAGTAGGCCTAGTATTTCCGGCAATTGCAATGGCTTCTTTATTTCTCCATGTTCAAAAAAACAAGATTTTTTAGATACGGACAGCAGTAGGGACAAATCTCATCTATTTTTTTTAGATCTAGAAGCAATTCGATGAATTACTCCTAAAGGTTTACATAAAAATAGTACTAGTTGATGAGAGTTACTTCGCAAACAAGGAAAAGTCAAATAAAATTCATTTGGTTGGGTTATTTTCTCAATTCCAAAAAAATACAACTGGATCTAATATGGGTTGGCGATCAGAACGTATATGGATAGAACTTATAACGGGGTCTCGAAAAACAAGTAATTTCTGCTGGGCCATTATCCTTTTTTTAGGTTCATTAGGGTTCTTATTGGTTGGAACTTCGAGTTATCTTGGTAGGAATTTGCTATCTTTATTTCCGTCTCAGCAAATTCTTTTTTTTCCACAAGGGATCGTGATGTCTTTCTATGGAATCGCTGGTCTCTTTATTAGCTCTTATTTGTGGTGTACCATTTTGTGGAATGTAGGTAGTGGTTATGATCGATTCGATAGAAAAGAGGGAATAGTGTGTATTTTTCGTTGGGGATTTCCTGGAAAAAATCGTCGTATCTTTCTCCGATTCCTTATGAAAGACATTCAGTCCATCAGAATAGAAGTTAAAGAGGGTATTTATACTCGTCGTGTCCTTTATATGGAAATCAGAGGACAGGGGGTCATTCCCTTGACTCGTACTGATGAGAATTTGACTCCACGAAAAATTGAACAAAAAGCGGCAGAATTGGCCTATTTCTTGCGTGTACCAATTGAAGTATTTTAAAAAAAAAAAAAAAACGAACTGAAAAATGAATGCTTTCTTAAAAAAAACGGAAAAAATTCTTGAATTTTTTTTTTTGAAATATTTGATATTTTTTTTTTATTTTGATAGTTGATAGAAAGGGTGTTTTTTTTGTTTCGAAATCCAACTAATATTCATTACTTGAAGTGCTCTTTCATGCATTCATCGAAAGGGGCAATTGCATCGAATTTTAGCAATTGATATCTTTGGAAACAATATTTTTTCTTCATTCAAATTGGAAACAGACTCTTTCTTTTTCTTATTCTATTTGTGTATTCTTTCTAAATTCAAGAACTAATTCCCGAATTGCACAAATAAAAAAAACGTGAGAATCGATTTATAGGCTCTATGACTTGTAATAGAACTTATGCTTGATAGAAATATTCTTATCATATAGAGTTGACGAATGAGGTGAAGCTGACTTCATTAAAGACGAAAAATGGCAAAAAAGAAAGCATTCATTCCCCTTCTATATCTTACATCTATAGTCTTTTTGCCCTGGTGGATCTCTTTCTCATTTAAGAAAAATATGGAATCTTGGGTTACTAATTGGTCAAATACTAGGCAATCCGAAATTTTCTTGAATGATATTCAAGAAAAGAGTATTCTAAAAAAATTCATAGAATTAGAGGAACTGTTACTCTTGGATGAAATGATAAAGGAATACCCGGAAACACGTCTACAAAACCTTCGTATCGGAATCTACAAAGAAACGATCCAATTGATCAAGACGCACAACGAAGATCTTATGAATACGATTTTGCACTTCTCGACAAATATAATCTGTTTCGTTATTTTAAGTGGTTATTCTATTCTAGGTAATCAAGAACTTATTATTCTTAACTCTTGGGTTCAAGAATTCCTATATAACTTAAGCGACACAATAAAAGCTTTTTCTATTCTTTTATTAACTGATTTATGTATAGGATTCCATTCGACCCATGGTTGGGAACTAATGATTGGTTCTGTCTATAAAGATTTTGGATTTGCTCATAATGATCAAATTATATCCGGTCTTGTTTCCACTTTTCCAGTCATTCTAGATACAATTTTGAAATATTGGATTTTCCGTTATTTAAATCGTGTATCTCCGTCACTTGTAGTGATTTATCATTCAATGAATGACTGAAAAAAGGATCCACTGATCCAATTCTAAAGTTTGTTATTTTGTACAAAAGCTAACCATTCAAAAATTTACTTATTCTTTTTTTTCTTTTTCTTTCTACTCATCCAGCGGATTCCTCCTATATTCCAGTAAAATTCTTTCAGTACATAGCAGAATTATAGATAGGGAACTGTACCAGTGACCAACCTAATTTTATTGTAGAACTTTTCAGGATCAATGATTGGACCATGCAAACTAGAAATTACTGTTCTTGGATAAAGGAAGAGATTACTCGATCAATTTCCGTATCGCTCATGATATATATAATAACTCGAGCACCCATTTCAAATGCATATCCCATTTTTGCACAGCAGGGTTATGAAAATCCGCGAGAAGCAACTGGCCGTATTGTATGTGCCAATTGCCATTTAGCTAATAAGCCCGTGGATATCGAGGTTCCACAAGCGGTACTTCCTGATACTGTATTTGAAGCAGTTGTTCGAATTCCTTATGATATGCAAGTGAAACAAGTTCTTGCTAATGGTAAAAAGGGGGCTTTAAATGTGGGGGCTATTCTTATTTTACCGGAGGGGTTTGAATTGGCTCCCCCCGATCGTATTTCGCCTGAGATTAAAGAAAAGATAGGTAATCTGTCTTTTCAAAGCTATCGTCCCACTAAAAAAAATATTCTTGTGGTAGGCCCTGTTCCTGGTCAGAAATATAATGAAATAACCTTTCCTATTCTTTCCCCCGATCCCGCTACTAAGAGAGATGTTCACTTCTTAAAATATCCAATATACGTGGGCGGGAACAGGGGAAGGGGGCAGCTTTATCCCGACGGGAGCAAGAGTAATAATAATGTTTATAATGCTACAGCTGCAGGTATAGTAAACAAAATCATACGAAAAGAAAAGGGGGGATATGAAATAACTATAGTAGATGCATCGGATGGCCGCGAAGTGATTGATATTATACCTCCAGGACCAGAACCTCTTGTTTCAGAGGGTGAATCTATCAAACTTGATCAACCATTAACGAGTAATCCAAATGTGGGTGGATTTGGTCAGGGGGATGCGGAAATAGTACTTCAAGATCCGTTACGTGTCCAAGGTCTCTTGTTCTTCGTGGCATCTGTTATTTTGGCACAAATCTTTTTGGTTCTTAAAAAGAAACAGTTTGAGAAGGTTCAATTATCTGAAATGAATTTCTAGGTCCGCGGATTTATCAACATATTAAGTTCGTAAAAATAACGAAATCTTTTTGTTGATAATTATGTAATTCTGTATAATCAAAAGATTATGAAAAGCCCCTTGTTTGTTTCTATTCTTTTTCTACCATATTTAGTTCTACCATATTTAGAGAATTCACCGCAGTACTAGTCAGTCATAGTATGTAGATTGTGAAGAAGACTATTTGACTTTACCCATTTTTTGTTTCTTTTTTTTTTTTTTCACCCCCAAGAAATTGGAGCACTATAATTATGTCACAGTTTTCGGATTTCAATGTCATAGAATATAAATATATTCAATTAATAGTTTTAATAGTTTTTGTTTTTCTATTTGACTGTAAGAAAATTCAACTCGATACTAAACAGAAGATAAATAAACGGAGAATATTAAGCACAGTATAAATTGAAATTGGAAAAACGGGATTCTAGGAGGGATTATTTGTCTTCCTAGAACCCTTCTTGTTTGTGTCGAAATATTCTCCCAAATAGTTTCATATACAAAATATTTTCATATAATAATGCCTATTGATCTCGTTCGTCAAAGAATCCTATCCCCCATTCTTAGTTTAGATTTTTTCCGAGTTTTTATTAGAACCTTTATGACATA